TAAGAAATTCGGGACCGGATTGAAAAATAAGGTTAAAACGGCTCTGTTTCGTTTCGGGCGATAGGCATTTATAAATTGAGATTCTGTAAGAAGTAGTGAGTTTCCGGTTGCTGAAAAGTGTAGCGGTGTTTTTTATATTGTTTTTTTTTTCTGCGCTTTTAAAAAAAATAAAATGATTTGTAAAATAATTTAGTATGGGATTTCGGGTTTGTAATTTTAGTATAGGAAAGTGGTATTGATTTTGGTTAAAATTTGAAAAAACAGGTAAAAAAATGTATTTACAACGGGATTTCTTTAGTAAAAAATAATGAAATTTTCAGCAGTGAGTAAGAATATGTATAACAAGCATTAAGAGATGTATCCGTATAGGAGAAAGTGCTAGACCAAGAATATAGCTCCACCTGGACTAATGGTCTACCCCGGAGAGGGGTGACGGTAACGGGCATATATGGGTGTCAGGTGAAAGGTACCTTAAAAAACCCAACCAGGGGTGGAACAGGCATACGTGATAAGAACATGAGGTGAAATGTACCAGTATAAAGGGTGCGACCAAAGGCCTTGGAAAGATCAAGTAAGGCGGGGTGGTTCCGGACCATTGAGATGCCCTTGAAGGTGTAACCAGCGGCCTTGGAAAGGACATAAACGGGAGGAGTTACAGTATATGGACGTGAAAAGCGGGACTGTATGCCTGTAGGGGAAGGATAGAGGATTTCACGGGAAGGGTTAAATCATGGGACACCGGTTTGAAGTAGATAGCCATGGTTACTAATAACGGACAACCTCTGTTAAATGGAACGACCAGAAAATGAGTTAAAGAAAAATATGTTAATGAACCAGTTTTATATATAATTAATTAAAGTTGAATTCCCGTTTAATAGGCGTGGGGAAAAACGATTAATGTATTATTATACATAGCGATATGAGGACCCATATATGTAAAGAGTACATATATAGGCCGATTTCGGGACCCAAATGGTTGGGGGGGGTAGGGGGGGGTCCTAGGAGAGTATTTTTTATGGTTTTATGATTGTTGATGTTGTTGGTTGCTCTAAGGAATGTCCGGCTTTGGCTTACAAGACCAATGCTTTAAAGATTTAAGCTATTAGGGCAGGTGAAGTTCGAGATTTTGTTTTCTGCTAGGCCGAATATAGGGTTCGCTATGAAGAATGTGAAGTATAGGATTGAGGCGAGTTGGCCGATTTCTGTGAATGGGGGTTCTACTGGTTTAGTGGCTGCTCAAGTAATGATGATGAATGTGGTGGTGAAAGCTCAGAATGTGAGTTGTATAAAGGGTCGGAATATTATAGAGCGGGTGTGTGAGGTGTGGGTGAAGGGTGCTGTGAAGAGGATAGCAACGGATAGGATTAAGGCAAGGGTTCCGCCAAGTTTGTTTGGGATTGATCGAAGGATTCCGTAGGCGAATAAGAAGTACCATTCGGGTTTAATGTGTTGGGGTGTAACCAGAGGGTTGGCTTTTGAGAAGTTTTCAGGGTCATTTAAGATATTTGGGTAGAGGGAGATAATGATAAATAGTAGGGTTATTATTGCTGTTAGTATGAGAGTATCTTTATAGGAGTGGTAGGGGTGGAATGGGATCTTGTCAATGTCTGAGTTTGTTCCTAGAGGGTTGTTAGAGCCTTCGTTGTGTAGTAATAAGATGTGGATAGAGGAAATAGAAATAATGATGAACGGGAGGATGAAGTGGAGGGCGAAGAAGCGGGTTAATGTAGGGTCGTTGATTGCGAAGCCGCCTCAAAGTCATGTGGTGAGTGTTGTTCCTAAATAGGGGATGGCGGTCAGGAGATTTGTGATTACTGTTGCTGCCCAGAATGATATTTGGCCTCATGGTAGGACATAGCCGAAGAAGGCGGTGGCTATCAGGAGAATTAAGAGGGTGGTGCCTGATAGTCAAACTTCTTTATTAAGGTAGGAGCCGTAGTAGATCCCTCGTGCAATGTGGATGTAGATACAGATGAAGAATAGAGATGCGCCGATGGCGTGTGTGTTTTGTATAATTCAGCCGTACGGTACGTCTCGGGAGATGTGAATAATGGATGAGAAGGCTAGATCGATGTTGGCTGTGTAGTGGATTGCTAGGAAGAAACCGGTTATAATTTGGATTGTCAAGCAGGTGAGTAGTATTGACCCAAAGTTTCATCAAATTGAGATGTTTGATCCTACAGGGAGTAAGTTGAATAGTATAAGTATGTGTTGGTGGGACATGTTTTTGTAGTTGATGTACAACGGTGGTTTTTCAGGCCGCAGGACTCTAAGAGAGTAAAAACTATGTTTATGGTAGAGTATCTGCTTTATTTTATTTTAGTTTTAGTGTTTTTTGGTGTGGTAGTTTTAAGTTTTGCTGTTGTGCCTTATCAGGGGGTAATTTCTTTAATGGGTATTTCCTTTTTTTGTTGTGTTGTCATGGTTGTGATGGGCCGTACTTATGCTGCGTTAGTAATATATATTGTGTATTTGGGGGGTTTAGTAGTAGTTTTTGGTTATTGCGTGAGTGTGGAAAAAGGGGGGGAAGTTGTTGAAGGTGTTGGTGGGTTTTGATACCTTTTAATGTTTATAGGTGTGGGGGTAGTGGTTTGTGTTTTGTTGCTAATTTTGGGGGGCGGTGGGCAGGGTTTGTTGATTTATTCTGAGTGGGAGAACTGGGTGTGTTCAGAGGTAAATGGTTATGGTGTTTTTTATCGGGGAGGGGGGGTAGGATTAGTGGTGTGTGCTTGAGGTTTGGTTGTGGCCTTGTTTTCTGTTTTAGTGGTTTTAAGTTGGACTCGTCTTGGTGGTCTTCGCCCTTTTAGGTGGCGGTTAGGGTTAGTGAAATAAGTAGGGTAAGGGTGAAGGTGGTCATGTAATTTTTAATTATGTTTTTTTGTTGTGTGGAAAGGAGAATTAGCCGGGTGAATGTTTTTCCTAGACCTTTTGGTCCGTAGTTTTCCAGGGTCCATAGGTCTATGAGCTCCGTTGAAATTTGTTGACTTGATTTTAGTGTTTTTATTGTCATAGCTCGATGTGGGATGTTGAAGAATGCCAGCTGGTTGAAGAACAGGTTGATTGTTCGTGGTTTTGAGGGGGGGGAGGATAGGGCTGTCTGTGTGAAGTCTTTTGATAAGGCAACTCCGAGGACTGTTACAGTTAGGGCTAAGAGTTTAACTGTTTTTGGTATTGTTGTTATTGGGGGGGTTTGTAAGGTTGATAGCTTGGTAATGCTGCCAACAAGGATAGATGTAAGGGTAAGGCGTGTTAGGGGGGAGATAGTGTTTATGGCTTCTTTGTGTGTGTTAATATTGGTGTGTGATGGTCCCGTCAGGATGAGTAAGATAATTTGTATACTGTAGGAAGCGGAGAGGGTTGTCGCAATTAATGTGATTATTAATGCTCACAGGTTAGTGTGGGAGTTGGCCATTGTTTCGATGATAGTGTCTTTTGAATAAAACCCTGATAGAAAGGGTATGCCTATTAGTGAGAGGCTGGCGATGGTGGTAAATGAGGAGGTTATGGGTGCAGTTTTCAATAGGTTTCCTATTATCCGGAGATCTTGTTCATTATTTAGACTGTGGATGAATGAGCCGGAGCATAGGAAAAGAAGGGCTTTGAAAAAAGAGTGAATGGTCATATGAAGGAAGGCCAAGGTGGGTTGGCCTAATCCGAGTATTGTTATTATTAGGCCGAGTTGGCTTGTAGTTGACAGCGCGATAATTTTTTTGATATCGTGCTGTGTGATTGCCGCAGCAGCAGCGAACATGGTTGTTGTTGCCCCAAGAATCAGACACATTGTTTTTATGGTGTGGTTGCTGTTGAGGAGGGGATAGAGACGGATTAGTAGAAACACTCCGGCTACAACTATGGTGCTTGAGTGAAGAAGGGCTGATACGGGTGTAGGGCCTTCCATGGCTGCTGGCAGTCATGGGTGAAGGCTAAATTGTGCGGATTTTCCGATAGCTGCTGCTATCAGACCTGCTGTGGGGATGAGGTGAATTGTTTCATATTGAATTAGTAGTTCTTGTATGTTTACTGAGGAGAAGGTGATTAGTCAGGTAGTAGCGAGGATAAGTCCGATATCTCCGATTCGGTTATAGATAATGGCTTGGAGGGCTGCTGTGTTAGCGTCTGATCGTGCGTTTCATCACCCGATTAGGAGGAAAGACATAATTCCTACACCTTCTCAGCCAATAAAGAGTTGGTATATGTTATTGGCCGTAATGATGATTATTATTATGATTAGAAAGGTGGTTAAGTATTTAATGAATTTGCTAATATTGGGGTCGGAAGCTATATATCAGATGGAGAACTCGGTAATAGACCATGTGATGAATAGTGCTACTGGGATAAAGATTAGGGATAGTGTGTCAAGTGTAAAAGTAATGTTAATGTTTTCTGTCGGGGTAATAATTAAAGGGGGTAATGTTATTGTTAGTTCGTTATTGTGGTTTAATAGTATGTTGAGGGGAATTATACTAATTATGAATATTAGCATAAAGGTGTATTTAGTATTATTGAGGTGGTCTTTGGGGAGGTGTCGGATTGTGGAGGCGGTCAGGGAGAAGAAGATTGTTAGAATGATAGTTGGCGTGATTAGGTCCATGTTCTATCACTTGGATTTGCACCAAGAGTTTTGGCGCCTAAGACCAGTGGAGTGACTGTTTTCCTTTGATAGAAGAGAGGGCTGGTGTTTACCAGATTGAAGGGTTAGCAGGCCTTCTGGACCTCTCGGTGTGTGAGAGTATACTATTTTCAGGGTCACAACTTGATATTTTCTTTAAATTACACACACCTTATGATTAGTTCTGGTTTTATTGAAATTATCATTAGGGGGGTAATGTGAAGGGTTATTAGAAGGTGCTCTCGTGAGTGTGTTGGCTCTGTCTGGTTGTTGAGCAGTGTTGGTCCTATTTGTGTTGATAAGAATATGTGTAGGGAATAGGAGGCAGTGATCAGTATTGACAGCCCAAGCAGGATGATGGTTGTTGGACATCAGTTAAATAGGGCGGATATGATTAATAGTTCGCTTGTAAAGTTTATGGAGGGGGGGATGGCGATGTTTATAAGGTTGGTTAGTAGTCACCAGGTTGTAGCCATAGGGAGAATGTTGTGAAATCCTCGTGTGAGAATTAGAATACGGGTGTGTGTACGTTCGTAGGTTGTGTTGGCCAGGCAGAAAAGTGCTGAGGAGGTAAAGCCATGGGCGATCATTAGGATTATGGCCCCTGAGAGGGCTCAGGGGGTTTGAATAATGATTGCGGCTACTACAAGGCCCATGTGGCTGATAGAGGAGTAGGCGATTAGTGATTTTAGGTCTGTCTGTTGTAGGCATGTAAGATTGGCCAGGATGGCCCCTCAGAGGGCTAGTACGATGAATGGGAGGAATATATCTGTTTTTGTTGGGGGTAAAATTTGTATTATGCGAATAATGCCGTAACCCCCTAGTTTTAGGAGGATGGCTGCTAGGACCATTGAGCCGGCAATAGGGGCTTCTACGTGGGCTTTGGGGAGTCAGAGGTGTAGTCCGTAGATGGGTATTTTTGCTAGGAATGCGGCAAGACAGGCTAGTCAAAGTAATAGGTTTGTCCATTGGTTGGGGGGGTGTAATATCTGGAAGAAGAGGGTTGGGGTGCCTGTCGAGTTGTTAATAAAGATAATGGCTATTAGTAGGGGTAAGGAGGTTGTCAGTGTGTATAGCATGAAGTATGTTCCTGCGGTTAGTCGCTCGGCTTGTTGTCCTCAGCGTGTAATGATAATCAGGGTGGGGATTAGGGTGGCTTCAAATATAATGTATATTAGGGTCAGGTTGGAGGCTATAAATGTTATTGAAATAAATAGCTGTAAGAGTGTCAGTGTTGCTAGAAAAGTTCGTTGTCGTTGTGGTGGCTCTTTAATTATTGTATATTGGTTGGCAATGGTCATTAGTGGTAGAAGTCAGTAGGAGAGTGCAAGAAGTGGTGCTGAGATGTTGTCTAGACTTAAGAGTGTATTTGTTTTAGGTCCCAGGAGGGTTAAGCTTAGTAGTGCCAGTATAAACATATAGGAGGTTGTTGCTGAGTATAGTATTTTAGGTTTTAGGGTGAGGATCGTTGGAATTAGTGCTGCTGTTATGACAAGGGTTTTGAGCATTATAGGAGGTTTAGGTTTTTAAGGAAGTCGTTTCCATGAGTTCGTGTGATTGCGACAACTAGACTGAGGCCTACTGCTGCCCCGCAGACAGAGATAGTGAGAAGGATGATCGGTATTGGGGTTTGTGATAGGGCTAGGGTGGTTGAAGTATATATGACTAATAATATAAATAGAAGGAGTATTATTGTTTCGATGCATATGAGTGCTAGCATGAGATGTTTTTGTTGTATTGATAGACTTAGGATGGTGGTTATAAAGGCTGTAGCCAGGATGGTTTTAATTAGTTCCATTATTGGGGCTTATTAGTTAAGTTCTTTTGAGTCGAAATCAAACATCTGGTTAGACTACCCCAACACTCTGTTCATTCTAATCCGCCTTGAAGTCATTCGTATATAAGGCCCAGGGTTAGGATAACTAGGAGGGCGGTGGCTATGGTTGTGGTGGTGGTGGTTGGGTTTGTGTTAATGCTTCAAGAGATTGGTAAAAGCAGGATAATTTCTAGGTCAAATAGGATAAATAAGATTGCGACTAGGAAAAATTGGATGGAGATAGGGGAGCGTGCATTGCCTAATGGGTCAAATCCGCACTCATACGGGGAAAGTTTGTTGATATCTGGTTTTGTCGGTATAAGGGTATTGATAATGAACAGGAGGGCTGCTGTTGCTATGGCTATGATGATAAGAAGTGTGAGGCTGATTATTTCTTCCCGTGGGGGTCTTTATGCTTGGAAGGCATCTGTACTAATATACTAAAGGAATATGAGCCTCATCAGTATACTGAGACATACAGGAATAGTCAGACGACGTCTACGAAGTGCCAGTATCAAATAGCGGCTTCGTATCCGAAGTGGTGGGTTGTCGTAAAGTGGAATTGGATGAGGCGTATTAAGCAGATTATTAAGAAGGAGGTTCCGATTATTACGTGGAGGCCGTGGAATCCTGTGGCTACAAAGAATAATGAGCCGTATACGCTATCTGAGATAGTAAAAGGGGTTTCTATATATTCTGAGACTTGGAGGGCTGTGAAGTAGGCCCCCAGTACGACGGTGATTGCTAGTGCGTAGGCGGCTTCTTTTTTGTTTCCTTTTATTATGGTGTGATGTGATCATGTGATGGTTGCGCCGGATGAAAGTAGTACTGCGGTGTTAAGCAGGGGTACGTCTATTGGGTTTAGTGGGTTAATTCCGGTGGGGGGTCACTCTGCACCGAGTTCTGGTGTAGGCACAAGGCTGACGTGGTAGAGAGTCCAGAAGAAGCCTAGGAAGAAGAACACCTCTGATGTGATGAATAGGATTATACCGTATCGTATGTTTTTTTGTACGCCTAAAGTGTGATGTCCTTGGTAGGTGCCCTCTCGGATGACGTCCCGCCATCATTGAATAAGGGTGAGCATGAGGGTCAGAAGTCCTAATTTAAGTACTAATGTTGAGGTTGTGTGGAATCATAGGGCTAATCCTGAGGCTAGTAGTAGTGAACCCGCAGCTCCGGCCAGTGGTCAAGGGCTGGGGTCGACTATGTGATATTGGTGTAGTTGGTGAGTCATTATGTGTTTTCTTGTAGGTAAAGGATGATTAGGAGGACAAAAACATAGGCCTGGATACAGGCTACTGCCAGTTCTAGGAGGGTGAGTAGAAATAGCAGAATAAGTGTTAGTAAGCTGATAGAGATGTGGGTGTTAATAAGGCTGATGGTAGTAGAGCTAACTATTGTTATAAGGAGGTGTCCGGCGGTAATGTTGGCTGTGAGTCGTACACCCAGGGCAATGGGTCGTATTAGTAGACTAACTGTTTCAATTAGGATCATGAAGGGGATTAGTGGGGTTGGGGAGCCTTCTGGTAGAAGGTGGGCTAGAGTTAAGGATAGTTTGTCTTTTAGGCCGGCAATGATGGTGGCTAATCATAAAGGGAGGGCCAGGGCTATGTTTATTGATAGTTGGGAGGTTGGTGTGAAGGTGTACGGTAGCAGGCTTAATAGGTTGGATAGTAGAATTATTAGGATAAGGCCGGCTAATAGTCGAGATCATTTTTGTCCTTTTAGGGTGAGTTGGCTTGTCATGTTTAATATAAATATTTTTAGAAACCAAGAGATAGCGGTTGTTATACGGTTTCCGAGAATTCCGGGTTTGTGGTAGATTAGGAGAAGAGGGATTAGGATTGATAGAGGTGCTGTGGGGGTGAGAAGGAGTTCTGGGCTTGTAAATTGTTCGAATATGTTTATGTTCATGGCGAGGGAAGTGCTGTTAATTGTGGGCTTAAGAGAGGTTGTTTTTTAGGTTTGATGGTTAATGTGAAAGTTTTAATTTTTAGTGTAATTAGGGTAAGGGTTAGTCAGGTTCATAGGTAGACTATGAGAACATATACAATGTCTAGTTGGGGCATTCACTAAGGAAAGTGTTTTCCTCTTCAACTTAAAAGGCTGATGCTGTATAAGCTTCTTAGTGACTGCTCTGAGACTAGTCATTGTTCGAAGTGATACAGGGGGATGGCTTCTGCTGCGATGGGTATAAAGCTGTGATTGGCCCCGCAAATTTCTGAGCATTGGCCGAAAAATACTCCAGTTCGAGATGTTGCCAGTGGGATTTGGTTTAATCGTCCTGGTACAGCGTCTACTTTAACACCTAGAGATGGGATTGCTCATGAGTGAAGGACATCTTCTGCGGTTACTACAATTCGGGTTTGTAGGCCCGCCGGTATTACTATACGGTGGTCGACTTCGAGTAGCCGAGACGCACCTTTGGGAAGGCTGTGTGTTTGTAGTATATAGGAGTCGTATGAGATATGGGTTTCATCTGAGTATTCGTAGTTTCAGTACCATTGGTGGCCGGTGGCTTTAATTGTCAGATAGGGGTCAAATACCTCTTCTATTAGGTATAGGGATCGAACTGATGGGAGGGCTGTTAAGATAAGAATTATGATTGGGGCGGCTGTTCATGCGGCTTCTAACTGTTCGACTTCTTCTGACGGGTCATTGTGGGTTAAGGCTGTTGTGGTAGCGGTGATGGTGAATATTAAGATTACTAGTGTTATTAAGCACGTGAGGAGAAGAACGTGGTCGTGTAGAAATACGACTTCTTCTATTGTTGGGCCTAGGGCTTCTTGTAGTGAGAGTTGGGTTGCGTAGGGCATTGAGAACCACAGATGCTGTGACTTGACTATGACAAAGTCATGTAATGTGTTTACTAGGTTCTCGGGAGGAAAGCATAAGTGTGTGATTAACTTGAAATTAATAGGTGGCAGTTAAAGTCTGTCTCTTCTCGGGCCAAGGCCATTGTATGTCTGAGATATACTCCCGGATTGGGGCGTATGTGTTGTTGGGCATAAAAGTGGGTTCAGTGTGGGTGTGGTGTGGGGGTGGCGTTCCATATAGCCATTCGATGTGAGTTTTTTTTCCTAGTTGAATGGTGGGGCTACGTTTGTATGTTAGTGCTTCTCAGACGATAAATAGTGATATAAGTACTGCGATTAGGGAAATTGTTGAACCGATGGATGAGATGGTATTTCACAGGGTGAAGGCATCTGGAAAGTCTGAGTATCGACGGGGTATGCCGGATAGGCCTAAGAAGTGTTGTGGGAAAAATGTTATGTTAACGCCTAAGAATATTACTCAGAATTGAGTTTTAGTTAGAGTTTGATTTAGGGCATATCCTGTAAATAGCGGGAATCAGTGGGTGAGGCCGCCTATAATGGCAAATACTGCCCCTATGGATAGTACGTAGTGAAAGTGTGCTACGACGTAGTAGGTGTCGTGGAGTACGATGTCTAGGGATGAGTTTGCTAGAATGATTCCAGTTATTCCGCCGACAGTAAATAAGAAGATAAACCCGAGGGCCCAGTAGATTGGAGTTTGTCATTTGATGTGTCCCCCTGTGAGAGTGGCTAGTCAGCCAAAGACCTTAATCCCCGTTGGGATTGCGATAATTATTGTGGCTGCTGTGAAGTAGGCGCGGCTGTCGATATCTAGGCCGACGGTGAATATATGATGGGCTCAGACCACGAACCCGAGAATTGCGATGGATATTATTGCTCAGATTATGCTGGTGTATCCGAATGTGTTCTTTTTTCCTGTGTAGAAAGTGATAATGCTGGAGATGATGCCAAATCCGGGCAGGATTAAGATGTAAACTTCTGGGTGGCCAAAAAATCAGAACAGGTGTTGGAATAGGACTGGGTCTCCTCCTCCGCAAGGATCAAAGAAGGTTGTGTTTAAGTTTCGGTCCGTTAGGAGTATGGTAATTGCTGCTGCAAGTACTGGTAGTGCTAGAAGAAGTATAATTGCGGTGATTATAACGGATCAGACAAAGAGGGGGATGTTAAATATCGGTATAGATTTGGGTTTTATGTTGATACATGTGGTGATAAAGTTGATTGCGCCAAGAATAGATGATGCCCCAGCTAGGTGAAGTGAGAAGATGGCCAGGTCTACGGATGGGCCTGAGTGAACTAAGTTTCCGGAGAGGGGGGGGTAGACAGTTCAGCCGGTTCCTGCTCCTGCTTCGACGTAGGAAGAGGATAGTAGTATAAGTAGTGCTGGGGGTAGGAGCCAAAAGCTTATGTTGTTTATTCGGGGGAAGGCTATGTCTGGGGTTCCAATTATTAGGGGAATTAGTCAATTTCCGAAGCCTCCGATTATGATGGGTATGACTATGAAGAAGATTATAATGAATGCATGGGCAGTTACTAAGACATTAAAGATCTGGTCGCTGCCGAATAGTGACCCGGGCTGTGTTAGTTCTATGCGTATTAGAATGCTTAGTCCTGCTCCGATGAGGCCGGATCATGCGCCGAATATGAGGTATAGGGTTCCAATATCTTTGTGGTTTGTTGAGAATAGTCAACGGGTAATGTACACAGGTAGTATGGCTGATTAAGCGGTAAACTGTAAATTTACACATAGGTGATTCCTTGCTACCAGGCCCCGAGGTGTCATCATGTCAGACTGCAAATCTGAAGTCGGCTACGGCCCGGGGCTTCTCCGTTTTTTCCCCCCCCCCAAAAACGGAGAAGGTAGATTAAAGTCCGCCGGTTTGGACGGCTAGCTGTTAATTAGTTTTTTGTAGGATCGAGGCCTGCTAATCTAGAGAGCTTTAGTTTAGGTTAAAATGTCTGTGTTGCAAACAGGAGATGTAGTGGTACTGCAAGTTCTGCAGAAACTAAAGTAGTGCTTTATTTGGGGCTTTGAAGGCTCCTAGTTTGATATAACTTAAGTTTCTATATGTTTGGCGAGAGAGGTAGGAGTAATACTATCATGGTTGCTAGTGTGGTTGGGAATAAGGGGAACTTTTTGTGTGGTGTCCGTCATTTTATTTGTGTGGTGGGGGTATGGGGGGGTATTGTTATAGTTAGGGTGTAGGTTAGTCGGATATAAAGGTATAGGCTTGGTAGGGAGGAGATGGCCAGGAGGGTGGCTTCAGTGGTTAAGTTGAAGGCTGTCATTTTATTAAGAATTAATCATTTTGGTATGAATCCTGTGAGGGGGGGTAGGCCGGTTAGGGATAGGATGGTTGTTAGTATGATTAACATTATATAGGGGGAGGTTGTCCACATAGTCCCTATGTCTTTGATAGTTGTTGATGATGTGGTGTTAAGTATGAGGAAGATTGGGGTGGTAGTTATTGTATAGATTAAGAAGGTTAAGGCGGAGATGTTTGGTGCTAGGGTAATGGTTGTGAGGATTCAGCCGGTGTGGGCGATAGATGAGAAGGCTATTAATTTTCGGAGTTGGGTTTGGTTAAGTCCTCCAAGTCCTCCGATCAGGACAGATAAGATTGCTGAGGAGTTCAGGATGGTTAGGTTGGTGTTGTTGTGGTTGGCTATGAGGAGGGTAAGGGGGGCAATTTTCTGTCAAGTTAGGATTGTTAGGGTTGTTAGTGTTGTGGCGCCTTGTGCCACTTCTGGTAGTCAGAAGTGGAACGGCGCTGCAGCTATTTTTATTATTAAGGCCAATGTGATGATTTTTATGGTTGTGGTTTCTGTTGTGAGGCCGATTTCCCAGTTTGAGGTGTTTAGTGCATTTATGGTTGTTGCGAATAGGATGGTTATGGAGGCAAGGGTTTGTGTTAGGAAGTACTTTGTTGTTGCCTCTGTTGCTCGGGGGTGGTGGGGTTTTGAGATGATTGGAATTATGGCCAGAGTATTGATCTCCAGGCAGACTCAGGCTATTAGTCAGTGGGTTGTTGTTGTGATTAGGATAGTGCTTATAATGATGCTTGTTGTGATGGTTATTAAGGATACCGGGTTAATTAGTAGAGGCCCTATGGGCATTTTCGGGGTATGGGCCCGATAGCTTTATTTAGCTGACTTTACTTAGAAAATATTATAGGGTAGTATTAGAAGTTTTGGGCTTCTAGGTCCAAGTTCGAATCTTGGTTTTCTAGTATTAAGGAGATGATTTGAACACCTGTGTTGAGGTTTTAAGCCTTTTGCATGGCCGTGCTTTGCTACCTTAATGTATAGAAATTCGGGACCGGATTGAAAAATAAGGTTAAAACGGCTCTGTTTCGTTTCGGGCGATAGGCATTTATAAATTGAGATTCTGTAAGAAGTAGTGAGTTTCCGGTTGCTGAAAAGTGTAGCGGTGTTTTTTATATTGTTTTTTTTTTCTGCGCTTTTAAAAAAAATAAAATGATTTGTAAAATAATTTAGTATGGGATTTCGGGTTTGTAATTTTAGTATAGGAAAGTGGTATTGATTTTGGTTAAAATTTGAAAAAACAGGTAAAAAAATGTATTTACAACGGGATTTCTTTAGTAAAAAATAATGAAATTTTCAGCAGTGAGTAAGAATATGTATAACAAGCATTAAGAGATGTATCCGTATAGGAGAAAGTGCTAGACCAAGAATATAGCTCCACCTGGACTAATGGTCTACCCCGGAGAGGGGTGACGGTAACGGGCATATATGGGTGTCAGGTGAAAGGTACCTTAAAAAACCCAACCAGGGGTGGAACAGGCATACGTGATAAGAACATGAGGTGAAATGTACCAGTATAAAGGGTGCGACCAAAGGCCTTGGAAAGATCAAGTAAGGCGGGGTGGTTCCGGACCATTGAGATGCCCTTGAAGGTGTAACCAGCGGCCTTGGAAAGGACATAAACGGGAGGAGTTACAGTATATGGACGTGAAAAGCGGGACTGTATGCCTGTAGGGGAAGGATAGAGGATTTCACGGGAAGGGTTAAATCATGGGACACCGGTTTGAAGTAGATAGCCATGGTTACTAATAACGGACAACCTCTGTTAAATGGAACGACCAGAAAATGAGTTAAAGAAAAATATGTTAATGAACCAGTTTTATATATAATTAATTAAAGTTGAATTCCCGTTTAATAGGCGTGGGGAAAAACGATTAATGTATTATTATACATAGCGATATGAGGACCCATATATGTAAAGAGTACATATATAGGCCGATTTCGGGACCCAAATGGTTGGGGGGGGTAGGGGGGGGTCCTAGGAGAGTATTTTTTATGATTTTTCAAAGAGTAGTTTAAGTAGTAAAATACTGGCTTTGGGGGCCAGAGATGGAAGTCCCTTTTTGATGTGGGAAGTGGGGTTTGATGGTTCCCGTGTCTACTCTATCAAGGTAGTCCTTATGTTCTCAGGCACGCTTCCATTGAGGGGGGGTTCCGCAGAATGCTGTTGTTGTAAATAGATTAAGTAAGCAGATGGCTAGAGTAAGGGGCAGGTACTGTTTTCATAGTAGGTGTATAAGTTGGTCATATCGGAATCGCGGGTACGAGGCGCGGATTCATAGGAAAAGGGAGGTCAGAATTATTGTTTTTGTTATTAAGTTGATTGTGAACAGTTCTGGATTGGAGTTTCCTGGGTTTATAAATATTATGACTGAGAGGGTATTTATTAGTAGGATGTTAGTGTATTCGGCTAGGAAGAGAAGAGCGAAGGGCCCGGCTGAGAATTCTAGGTTAAATCCAGACACTAATTCTGATTCTCCCTCTGTTAAGTCGAAGGGGGATCGGTTGGTTTCTGCTAGGGTAGAGGTAAATCATATTATGGCCAGAGGTCAAGATGCAAATAGGAGTCAGGAGTGTTCTTGTACTTCTATGAAGGAAGATAAGGAATAGCTTCCTGAGATGGTGGCTAATGAGATGATGATCAGTCCTAGTGTCACTTCGTATGAGATAATTTGGGCTACGGCCCGTATTGCCCCTATAAGGGGGTACTTTGAGTTTGATGATCAGCCCGACCATAGGATGGTATATGTGAATATGCCCGACATAGCTATGATAAATAGTAGTCCGAGGTTTATATTGGTTAATGCGTTGGGTATCGGTATAGGTGCTCATGAGGTAAGGGCTAGAGATAGGGCTATGATAGGGGATAGTGTAAATAGGATAGGAGATGAGAGTGATGGCTTTGTTGCTTCTTTTGTAATTAGTTTTATGCCGTCTGCGATGGGTTGTAGTAGGCCCAATGGGCCTACTAGGTTTGGGCCTTTTCGTAGTTGTATATATCCTAGTAGTTTTCGTTCTAATAGGGTGAGAAATGCGACTGCGACAAGGATAGGCAGGATGTAGAGTAGGGGGTTAATGATGTTAAGTAGGGTCGAAATTATTAAGGTGCGGTGGTCCTTAATTAACCTTATCTGGGTTAAAGGTGTGGTTCGTTTACTAATAGGTAATATATTTTGTGGTTAAAGCGTGCGTGTGGCATTGGCTTTGCTGTGCCGGTCCTTTCGTACTAGGCAAAGTGCTCATAGATAGAAACTGACCTGGATTGCTCCGGTCTGAACTCAGATCACGTAGGACTGTTAATCGTTGAACAAACGAACCTTTAGTAACGGTTGCATTACTGGGATGTCCTGATCCAACATCGAGGTCGTAAACCTTCTTTTTGATATGGGCTCTTAAAGAAGATAGCGCTGTTATCCCTGGAGTAACTTATTTCAATTGTCAGTTTTACTGGGTCTAGTATTGGCTTGTTTGCCTTATTTTATGAGGAATCATATATTGGAAGTTCTTTTTTATTCCAAGGTCGCCCCAACCGAAAGTAACTATTATTAGGTTTAATAGGTTAGTTAAAGCTTCACAGGGTCTTCTGGTCTTATGTTAGTATTCTAGCTTTTGGACTAGGAGATCAGTTTAATTGATTTGTTATAAGAGACAGTTGGGCCCTCATATTGCCTTTCATACAGGTCTACAATTAATAGACAAATGATTATGCTACCTTTGCACGGTTAGGATACCGCGGCCGTTTAATTATTCACCGGGCAGGCGTTGCCTTTAATACTTGTTTGGCTAAAGGTTATGTTTTTGTTAAACAGTTGGGGCCCTTGGTTGCCGAGTTCCTTTTATAACAGTTAATCTTTCTTTTTAACGCTCCTGTGTTGGGGTCACAGTTAGTTTTAAGGTGTATATAGGTTTGTTGTTTTCCTTTTGTGGTCTGTTAATTGCTAGTAGTTGTTCTGTTTCTAGCGGAGGGGTGCGTAAAGAGATGAAATCTTATTATTAGTTTTAGCATAATGATATCTACTTGTGTAGGTCCACCTTTAGTTAGTTTGAAGTTTTTAGTTGGTACTGGGTTTGTTTAGATTAATTCTTTGACGATATTTTTTAGGGTGGCTGCTTAAGGGCCTACGGGTTTAATGGCGGTCAAATTTCTTACAAATTCAGGTTGTATCCTGGATCAATAGAGCTGTACCTCTATTGATTGTCTTTAGATATTAATTGGTTAAGTATTTGCTCTAAAGTAGAACTAAGATTCTGTTATGGGGTAGCCAGCTATCTCCGGATTCGGTAGGCGTTTCACCTCTATTTTCAAGTCTTCCCACATATTTTGCTACATAGAAGGGTGCGTCCATTAGACTGCTCAAAAATAGCTCATTCGGTTTCGGGGTAATGGGCTGTGGTTCTTCTTGTCCGTGTGTTCTTGCTAGACCATGATGCAAAAGGTACAAGGGTTAGTCTTTGCTGTTTATTGCTTTAGGTGGTTCCCTTACGGTACTTTGTTGTGACTTGTGACTGTTCGATCGCAACTACTGGGTGTGGCAAATGATTTGTTTGTTTAGTAGTGTATGTTTGTATTTGGTCGTTTAGTCGGCTCAAAAAGATTAATATTAATGTCGTTCGAGTGTAGGTCGAGTGCTTTGTGTAAGCTACTTTTTGTTTCTAAGTGCACTTTCCAGTACACTTACCATGTTACGACTTGCCCTGTTTGTTTTTTAGTTAGTTTATTAAGGTTTAATGTTGTGGTGGCAGGGATGACGGGCGGTGTGTACGCACTTCATTGCGTTATGTTCAGTTAGGTGTTTTATTCTTATCTTACTGCTAAATCCGCCTTCAAACACTAATTTCATAGTGTTATGCGTGTTCTCGGTTGGAGAATGTAGCCCATCTTGGTCCCTTTCATTAGTTACACCTCGACCTGTCGTTTTAGTGTAATACTTTTTAGCTCACTTTATTTCTTTTACAAGGTAAGCTGGCGACGGCGGTATATAGACTGTTGGGCTAGAAAGGGTTGGGTTAATCGTGGATTGTCGGTTATTAGACAGGCTCCTCTAGGTCGGGGTGAAGTACCGTCAAGTCTTTTAAGTTTTAAGTGTGACTCGTAGTTGTTTGGCGAACAATTGGTAGTTTAATTGTGTGTTACGGCTAGGCATAGTAAGGTATCTAATCTTAGTTTGTGTCCTAGCTTTCATGAGTCAAAGTGGTGTAGTATTAGGAAGGGGATTAATGTGGCTTATGGCTTTTTACAGCCTAGTCTGGGTTCTGTCCTAAAGTTTAGACTGTTAGTTTTAGTCATTTTTACGCCGTTAATATTGCCTTGGGCCTATCGTGTAACCGCGGTCGCTGGCACGAGATTAACCGGCCCTTTATTCATTTTGCTTGGTCAAGTTTTCACTTATGGCCTAATGTTAATTACTGCTGTGTTACCCGTGGGGGTGTGGCTGTTGCTTGGCGTTTTGGTGGGTAGACTGATGCCGGCTCTAGGTATTATGGCTCTTTCACCGTTGTGGTGAGGCTTGCATGTATAAACAGATGATTTTTGGGCAATGTGAGGTTTAAGACCAAGACCTTTGTTGGAGGGTTATACCGTCTTAGCATTTTCAGTGCTATGCTTTAAGTTTAAGCTACAGGCAAC